AAAGTCAAGAAAATGCTTAGATAATGGGTTTCTATAAATCTGTTCGGGTTGAAACCACACATAAAAATGACATTGACATAAATTAATAAAGTAATATTTCCATTTTTTTATCAGAAGAGGCGTACCCTTTGAAGCAAAAATGCATTTTCCTTGATATCTAACATAATGCATGTTAGGATCCTTGAACAACTGTAGGGTAGTTTGAAAATCATTAGCAAAAACTTCAGTAAAATTATCCACTTTTACATAAAAATATATTCGTTCAATAAGAACTTGAAAAAATGTTGATCGTAAATGAAAGGATTGGATACGAAAAAAAACGAAAATGGATTCGTATTCATATACATAGGAATTATATAAAAATACAAATAATCTTAAATGTCTTTTTCCAACAAAGGAAAAAACTTTTTCCTTTGTTGGAAAAAGGGGACTGTTCCAACTCCAATACTCATGAAGAAAGAGTCTTAATAAATGCAAAAAAGAAGGATCCTTCATCCAGTAGCGAATTGTTTGAACTAATTTTTCTAGATGAATGGGATAAGGTATTAAACCATCTGACACATAATCTAAATGTGGAAATTTATCCTCGCAAAAGGGAAATATTGAATGAATTGATCGTAAATTATGAAATTTGACTATTTCTGAATTTTCTAAATCTAAAGAAGGTTCGAATCGTAGAGAAAATGGAATTTCTACAATAATTGCAAACCCCTCCGATATTATTTGATAATACAACTTAGTGTTGGATCTAAAAAATATATTTTTGTTAGACTCATTAGCAGAAATAATCAAATGATTCTGTTGATACATTCGAATAATTAACCGTTTTACAATTAGGAAACTAAATTTATTGTCATAACCTACAGTTTCCAATAAAATAGATCTATTTCTATTTAAACCATGATCATGAGCAAGTGTATAAATATACTCCTGAAAGATAAGTGAGTATAGGAAGTCATTTTTTCGAGATCGATCTAGTTCTAAATATCTTTGATATTCCTGTTCCCCCATTTTTTGAAGTCGATTTGATTAAAGCAAGGAATTTTGGGGTATTCAATAATACATAGTGCGATAGAGTAAAAACAAAGTAAGATAATAAGAAAAGAATGGATACCTCGAAAACAGGAAAACTCTTCAACGGATTTTCTATCGTCTCTTTTTTTTTTTTGCACCAAATTGATTTATGTTCATTAAAATATAAAAATAGAATTAGAAATCCTTTACTTTTTCAAGTCAATCGCTCTTGTGATTTTGGAAAAATTTATCAATATACTCTTTCTTCTACATATTCATCCTCCTCCTAGTGGAGAATAGATAATAGTTCTCCTAGTGGAGAATAGATAATAGTTAGGATTCATTAAAAAAATCGAAAATATGCTCATGAAAAAGCCTTTACCTTTCCCGCATTGGGTACTTACTAATATATTTTTAACGTACAATTAGATTGGATAATTTTTCAAATTAAGAAAAGAAGCTCGTTGCTTTTTTATTTCCCTCTAATTCATTTTAATTGAAGCCTAAAGCTCTATCCATTTACTCAATCGACCCAATTTTGAATTCATTTGTTTATCTTCCGCCCCAGAATTAAAACAAGGGGTTGGAACCCATTTTGGAAAATGAAACAGTATCAGAATTCCTCATTGATACGACATGCTGTTTTTTCCATTTATTCCTTTCAGGATCAGTCGTAGTCTTACAAACTATACCAATGGTATTGACGAATCTTTTTTTCATACAAATGTGTAAAAGACATTAGCCGCACTTAAAAGCCGAGTACTCTACCGTTGAGTTAGCAACCCTAAAAAAACGAGTTTATGTTGATACAATCGGAAAAAGAAAAAAAAAAAAAAAAATAAATAAAATAAAGAAATTGAGTCGCACGCTACACTCAAAACATTAAACTACCTAAAAAATGAACACGAAATGAAATAAAAAAATTTCTAAGGGATTATGAACAACATAAAAGAAAAGAGCAGATCGAATGAAAATAGAAAGAAAATAAAAAATTCTAGACAACCTATTTATTTTTCGAAAAACTTTTTATATCATAGAAAAAGAAAAAAAAAATTATTTTTTCTATAGATTATTCAATTCTATATAACAATACTTTTGATTTAAAGATTTTAAATAACACACTTTATCTTTATATTTTTTTCTATACATCAAAAATGATTTTCTATCTCTCATAACAAACATAACAAATCAAACAATTTTATGATTTGAATGAAGAAAAACAACGATAAAAAAGTCGCACAAAAAATATAGTTACTCAAATCGGATTATATTTAGGTGATACACTGTTGTCAATATAAATATGTTGAAAAGGGAAAATACACAACAAAGAACATAATAGAATTGAATTTCAATAAAAAGAAAAAAATAAATCAGTCTACATTAGAGTAGAATAGAAAAAAAGAGGGGGATAGTGGAGAAAAATTCTATTAAAGCATATATGTATACAAATTATATTAACGACACCTTAATTTTTGCATTTCATTAAGTAAATTCCCTTTCATTTAATTAATAATTAAGGCGAAATTTTATTTCCGTAAAAATCCGCGCTGTCTTTAAAATATCCTGAAAGTTCCTGCAGGTTGAACATCTTTTTCAAAGAAACATAAAATAGCAGGAATATTAATATTGAAATAGATTTTATTTTTTATCGGATCATAAAAACCCACTTTCTGAAGATCTCGCCCCTCCCCTCGGGATCGAACATCAATTGCAACGATTCGATAAATGGTTCATTTTGATAGAGCTAGATAAAAGGCCCCGGGAAACATATAAGAAGTTTTCTCCTCGTACGGCTCGAGAAAACCGATTTGAAGTTCTGTATAAGTATAGAAGTATAGAATGAAAATCAAAAAAAGATTCTTCAAATCATCAAATCAATTAGACTATTATTTCCATCTTTTTTATTCTTATTTTTGTTTGACAAAAAAGAAAACAAAATCATTCGAACTCCCTAACTCAAATTAGATAACTTTCAAATAGCTCCAAGACAACTCCTTAGGACATTTTGTTTATTAAACGATCTCTAATTCCCTTTCTTTTTATTTGGCTTCTTTAGAATCTATAGTTTATTCTTCAGTCTAATTGTTGATACAATTGAACAACGGTATTGACTTGTTCCAGCATACTTTATCTTTGCCATGAACCGTTAGGTTTAGACATTATTTGTGGATCTTTAATCCTTTCAAAATGGCAGCAACATACCTCTTTTTGTTGTGTGATTTCTTTCTTTTCTATTTAAGAACCGGACGAATGCTAATGATTGATTCCCGCGTCATAGACTTTTTTTGATCAAAAGAATGTGCTCAATTCCTACAATTTTTTTTGTGTCGTGTATTTGAAACTTGTTCGAATTAGACTCTTTCAATTCTTAATTTTTCTATAGAATATAGAAAAGATACTTACGAAGTTTTTCTACCTTATTGATTGGCACTAACCGTGGATTCTTACCTTAGAGAAAAAATCAAAACTTTCTACGCGAGCTCCATCATGTACTATTCCCATTACAAATCAACAAGAAATGAAAGTTCTAGTCTAACAGAACAAATGATGTCGAGCCAAGAGCACCTTCATTTCGTTATACTATAAATATAAAATAGGTTGGATAGACAAATCCACAGCCAATCATGTCCTTCAAGTCACACGTTGGTTTCTACCAAATCGCTTCAAACGAAGTTTTATCATTTTATCATAATATTCCGTGAATTTTGAACCGGTACATAGATAGTAATCTCAATTTTGAACTTATCTTGGATACTTTCTGAAAATGAAACAGTATCAGAAAAAATGAATTTCAAATACCCTATTTTATTTTTATTGTACAATCTATTGTATTATATGATCTATTGCATGAATATTTTATTGATATTTATCAATATTATTTGATATACAATTCTAATATTCGTATTAAGAATAATAATAAATATTAGGAATAAAACTAAGACCGGGTTATCGTCATAAGAAAAAAAAAATTTGTTACCTAGAAAAGCCATTAAAAAAAAAAAAAAAAGAAACAAGAATTTCACCCTTAAATAAAAAATGCAATAATCAATAAATTCAAGGTTGTTCAAAAAAACAAAAACAATTTTGATTTAATATTCTCGGTATGCTCTGGGACGGAAGGATTCGAACCTCCGAATAGCGGGACCAAAACCCGTTGCCTTACCACTTGGCTACGCCCCATTTAGGTTTTTATTCAATACTAATAAAAACTAATATTGATATTGATTTTTCGTCAATTTCCGCCGAAATCACTATAAAATAGATTCAGTTTCTTATTCGGATTTTCATATGTGTCGATATAGAATTAAGATCAATTTATTGATCATAATATATAATTTAATTAAGATATTGTAGGAAAATAGGATTTATTCCATTCTTTTTTGTTGTTTTTTTTTTTCGGAAATTTTGTTATCAAAAAAATATGAAATATTCATAATTAATAACTCAGTCAAAATCGAATTATCTTTAAAAACAAAATATTTGTTATGCTTAATATTTTTAGTTTTATTTGTATCTGTTTTAATTCTGCCCTTTATTCAAGCAGCCTTTTCTTCACAAAATTGCCCGAAGCCTATGCTTTTTTGAATCCAATCATAGATTGGATGCCAGTAATCCCTGTATTCTTTTTTCTATTAGCCTTTGTTTGGCAAGCTGCTGTAAGTTTTCGATAAGATCTTTCAGATTGTCTTCGATTTATTCGAGAAAAAAAATTATTAGCAATTCAAATTCAAACATTGAAGTTATTGTATAGAGTCTAGGCGCAAGAAATTGGATCACGCTATTTCCTGATTCTTATTTTTTCCAGTCCATTGAACGAGAGGGCCGATTTTTTTATTGGGGTCTGCCGCAATATAGAATAGTAAATATGAAAACAAATTTTTTGTAATGAAAAATTCGATTCTTATGCAAATTCAATTTTTTTTTTTTATTTATAAAAACTCCTTTCGCCGTGTAAAAAGTACTTCATTGTGTGGTTTGAAAATCTTTTTTGTAATTGTAATATAAAAAAAAAGAAAATAGAGAATCTATTTTCTTTATATAAAAAAAAAAAAAAAAAAATTGGAGATTTTTTAATGCTTACTCTCAAACTCTTTGTTTATACAGTAGTGATATTCTTTGTTTCGCTCTTCATCTTCGGATTTTTATCTAATGATCCGGGGCGTAATCCTGGGCGTGAAGAATAACATAACAATAAGATTTTGTCTTACCTTTTTGTTTGATTTTTGCATGTTCTCGGAATTTCATCTTTTTTACATCTTTAATTTAACTATTAAATCAAAGTAAAAATAAATCAAAGTAAAAAGATTCGAGAAATTTGAAAGATAAAAACAAAATATCAAGCAATCAATGCAACCGGAAAGAGAGGGATTCGAACCCTCGGTACGAATAACTCATACAACGGATTAGCAATCCGACGCTTTAGTCCACTCAGCCACCTCTCCGAATTGAGAAAGGGATAATTACTATTTTTATCCACTATTTCAGAAGAAGGAAGACTTGAAAAGGAAAATTCCTTTTCTCTTTTTTTATCTCTCTTCATTATTTTGAAATTCCTTTATTTATTTATTTTTTATTTTTAGGAAATTCTATTCCTTTTTCTTTTATATGGTTAATGTACATAATTTAATATTAATATATGACATATAAATATATTAATTATTAATATATAACATATTGTATAGAATATAACAGATTAAATGTTTAAAATTTCAATTTTAAATATAGATATAGAAATGAAAATAGAAAAGACAAAAATTTTCTAGTTATTCTATATCTATACTTTCTAGATGAAATTAGCATATTTCATCTAGAAAGTATAGAATTCTTTAAACGTACCTAAATAATATTCATTTAGATCTAAATGAATCCCTAAATAAATTAATCCCTAAAAAAAATCACGATCTACTAAAAAATATCATTTAAATAAATTAGATAAATAAAGTAAAGTTAGGGGTTAAAAAGATATCTCCAACTCAATATTTGATTTTTTATTGATTGCTATAAGATATAAAAAATAAGAAAACTTCTTCGATTTGATTTATACAATCAATTCGAAATTTCTAATTGAAAAATTAGATTTAGAAAAATTAAAATAGAAAAGTACAGACCTTTTCCTTTTTAATTTCGCCCGAAAAGTCCCTTTCTATTTCCACGAACCCACCGATACCTTTTTGTTCCAACCAATTGGGGTCAACAAAATTCTCTTTTTGATTCAAAAACAAAACGAGTTCTTATTGAAATAAAAACAATTCAACAATTCTAAGTAGAACTATTTCCACGCGTATGATAGAGAATCAAATTCTATACGAATGATATAGAATTCAATTAATGAGTCTTCCTTTTTCGAATCTCGTTGGGTTCCCTGAAGAGATACAATATATTAACACTGTAATTTTGATGATGATTCTTTTAGGATCTTATCCTCCATACTCTTACTCGACAAAAGGGTTATTTATAGACAATAATCCCATTGTAGCGGGTATAGTTTAGTGGTAAAAGTGTGATTCGTTCTATTAATCCTAATAGTTAAGGGCTACTTCGGTTCATATTCCGATCAAAAACTTTATTTCGTAAAATTAAATAAAAGAATTTAATCTTTTTCCTCTCAATGAAAAATTCAAGGAAGAACATACATTCTCGTAATTTAGATCGAAGAATCAATTAGAAATTGAAAAAAAAAAAAAATTGGATTATGAGATTACGAAACATAATTTTTGAAAAATTGGATTAAGACTTCTAATTGAATAAGTATGAGTAAAGGATCTATGGATAAAGATAGAAAAGTCTATTTATAATCGTAACTAAATCTTCAATTGTTTTTTTTTTTTATAGTAAAAATTGAAGCAAAATGAAATTAAAATTAAGTATGAATTGATGACTTTGGTTTACTATAGTCATCGAGATCTTATTTTAGATCGTTGGAAACAAAATCCTTTTCCTTAGGATTCTTTCAAATAGAAATAGAGAACGAAGTAACTAGAAAGATTATTAAAATAAAACCCCTCATTTAGAATTTAGAGGGGGCATCTAGAGGGATCATCTAGAAAGCACATTTTTTTAATCCATTAAAACCGAGAGGCTAATATAGATGTTATGGATCGAAAATTTCCCTATTCCATAAAGGAGCCGAATGAAACTAAAGTTTCGTGTTCGGTTTTGAATTAGAGACGTAAAAGATGATGAATCAACGTCGACTATAACCCCTAGCCTTCCAAGCTAACGATGCGGGTTCGATTCCCGCTACCCGCTATCACTATATATAAACTATATATAAATAATATAAATAATTAAATAGCAAATATAGAATATAGAAAAAAATTTTCTATATTCTAGAATTCCTTTTTTAAATATAAAGTTTTAAATTTAATTAGTTATTCTATTCTATCTATCGATTCTATATAGTTATTCGAAATTTAGAACCCCAGATTATTCTATAGAGTTATTAGAAATTGATAACTCTAGATTTTCTAGTTTGTTAGAGAAAAA